CCCGTCGTTCGCCCTTTTCCTTCTTCTTGTTGCTGCATATCTCATTCCTACGCATCTTCTCTTTGTTTGCCGGTCCTCTAGTGAGTTACAGACAGAGTTCGAAAAGGTTAAATCTTTGATGATCCCATCAACTATGATTGAGTTGGGAAAACTTCTGGATAGGTATCTTACATTTTCTACACCGAATTCTTTCTGGTTAAAGAATCTCTTTCTAGTTGCTCTGGAACAATTAGGAGATTCTCTAGAAGCAATACGGGCGTCTGGCGGCAACATGCTTGGTCCCGCTTTTGTTGTCAAATCAATACGTTCTAAGAAGAAAGATTTGAATATCAACCTCATCGATCTCATACCAAATCCCATCAATCGAATCACTTTTTCGAGAAATACGAGACATCTAAGTCACACAAGTAAAGAGATCTATTCATTGATAAGAAAAAGAAAAAACGTGAATGGGGATTGGATTGATGATAAAATAGAATCCTGGGTCGCGAACAGTGATTCGATTGATGATGAAGAAAGAGAATTCTTAGTTCAGTTGTCCGCCTTAACGACAGAAAAAAGGATTGATCAAATTCTATTGAGTCTGACTCATAGTGATCATTTATCAAAGAATGACTCTGGTTATCAAATGATTGAACAACCGGGAGCAATTTACTTACGATACTTAGTTGACATTCATAAAAAGTATCTATTGAATTATGAGTTCAATACATCCTGTTTAGCAGAAAGACGGGTATTCCTTGCTCATTATCAGACAATCGCTTATTCACAAACTTCGTGTGGGACTAATACTTTGCATTCCCCGTCTCATGGAAAACCCCTTTCGCTGCGCTTAGCCTTATCCCCCTCTAGGGGGATTTTAGTGATAGGTTCTATAGGAACCGGACGATCCTATTTGGTCAAATACCTAGCGACAAACTCCTATGTTCCTTTCATTACGGTATTTCTGAACAAGTTCCTGGATAACAAGCGTAAAGGTTTTCTTATTGAAGATATCGGTATTGATGCTAGTGGCGATATTGATGCTAGTCACGATATCGATCGTGACCTTGATACGGAGCTGGAACTGCTAACTATGATGAATGCGTTAACTATGGATATGATGCCGAAAATAGACCGATTTTATATCACCCTTCAATTCGAATTAGCAAAAGCAATGTCTCCTTGCATAATATGGATTCCAAACATTCATGATCTGGATGTGAATGAGTCGAATTACTTATCCCTCGGTCTATTCGTGAATCATCTCTCTGAAAGATGTTCCACTAGAAATATTCTAGTTATTGCTTCGACTCATATTCCCCAAAAAGTGGATCCCGCTCTAATATCCCCGAATAAATTAAATACGTGCATTAAGATACGAAGGCTTCTTA